GAGTTGGCTCAGGATTACCCATTTTTATTAATTCCAGGGTTTCTCTGAATTTGAAAGTTTTCACTTAGTAGGTCTCCATACTAAGGCTCAAGCCAATTAAGTCCGTAGCGTCTACCGATTTCGCCATATCCCCCTTTTTTTGAAGATTTTTTTAAGATTAGGATCTCAGGGTGATGTCCTTCCCCTTTATTTTATTTTTTTCTTTCATTTCGGTCGGAACCATCGAATTCATGAGATTTTATATGAATTACTATAAAACCGAAAAATTTTTTGTCTATCTTCTTTCATTTCTATCGGAAGTCTATATTTGAATTTTTTTTGGTCTAATCAGAAATGATTCTATCATTTCTGTAACTACAATTCAATATAGATGTATATATACCATATATATCCTATTCCCCGTTGATTTTGCCATACAATTTTGAATACTCAAAGGGTCGATTCTTTTTTTTTGATGATAGTCTATAAATGAAAGCAGAAGAATAGCTTATTAAGATTCAAAGTTAATCTTTATCGATTCTAATTTTTGTATTTCGATTTTGAAATGAATTTTCAAATTCATAGCTCTACTAAATTAAAAAGAGAAATAGAATTTCATATAATTTCTAAATCTACTTGTTCTAGACACAAAATAGAATATACATAGAGAGAAATAAACTAAATTCAATATTTCTCTTTTTTTTATTTCAAATAGTTATTTGAAATTCGTATCATAAAAGAATAAAAATGAATAAGCCTAAAATAAAATATAGTTTATTTAATTCCAGTGCATGTAGAATTTATGTGAGCCCGCTTAGCTCAGAGGTTAGAGCATCGCATTTGTAATGCGATGGTCATCGGTTCGATTCCGATAGCTGGCTTTTCTCTATTTTTAGTTGTATTTGTTCAATCTTTTTATTCTTTATATTATATCTATATTTATTCTATTTATATATATATATAAATATATATATTTTTTTGAAATCGAAGAACAAAGAAAAGAATAAGGGTGCCTTTTTCTTCTTCAAAACGATCTATTATGTTATAGAAACTTCTAACTCTAAATAAAAGAAAAAGGAAAAGAAGAGGGGTCAATCTCGGCCGAACAAATCAGAAAAAACTCTTTCTTTTCTTTTTTTTACTTATAATACAAAATATATAATATATAAAAAGGTTCGTATATGATGTATATACAATCCATTTCATTATTCATTGTAATACAATACTTCAGGGGATTTCGTTTCATTTATCATTTAGTTCAGTTTTAACTTAGGTTTTTTTGTCATATGGAATATATATATATAAATTATATTAATAGAAATTAAAGAAAAGAAATAAAGAAAGGAGTCTTTATGTCGCGTTACCGAGGGCCTCGTTTCAAAAAAATACGCCGTCTAGGGGCTTTACCTGGACTAACTAATAAAAGGCCTAGAGCCGGAAGTGATCTTAGAAACCAATCACGTTCCGGGAAAAGATCTCAATATCGTATTCGTCTAGAAGAAAAACAAAAATTGCGTTTTCATTATGGTATTACAGAAAGACAATTACTTAAATATGTCCGTATCGCCAGAAAAGCCAAAGGGTCAACAGGTCAGGTTTTACTACAATTACTTGAAATGCGTTTGGATAACATACTTTTTCGATTCGGTATGGCTCCGACTATTCCTGGAGCCCGCCAATTAGTTAACCATAGACATATTTTAGTTAATGGCCGTATAGTAGATATACCAAGTTATCGTTGCAAACCTCAAGATACTATTATGTCCAGGGATGAACAAAAATCCAGAGTTCTAATTCAAAATTCTCTTGATTCATCCCCCCGGGAGGAATTGCCCAAACATTTGACTCTTCAACCATTCCCGTATAAAGGATTAGTCAATCAAATAATAGATAGTAAGTGGGTCGGTTTGAAAATAAATGAATTACTAGTGGTAGAATATTATTCTCGTCAGACCTAGCCCTAAAAAAATCCGAAGCAAGGGGTTTGGACAATTTGGCTCCTTTCTTCCGACAAAGTAAAATGACTTAAGGTTTAAAGTCGGGGGTTTGATACATATTTCTCCCAATCATATATTCTATCCCATCGTGAACTTTCCTATTGATGTATCATAGTCCACTCTTGACAGTATTTTACGTACCACAGCAATTCGAAATCGAAGAAATATATAAAAAAAAGAAATAGAAAGAAGGATCTAACTCTTATGTTCTAATAAGAGTATTTCTTGTTGTTTTATTTGTTACAGTTAGGAATGTTGGCAAATTTAATTAGGTTTTAGGTGAAAATACGGAAAGAGAGGGATTCGAACCCTCGGTAAACAAAAGCCTACATAGCAGTTCCAATGCTACACCTTCAACCACTCGGCCATCTCTCCTACACACTGATTATGACTCAGAAACTGAAAAAATAGCGAGCCATGCCTATGTTCATATTTCTATTACTATATCTACTATTCTCTACTATTCGATTTTGGTTTGGCTAGGTACGACTACGACCAACTCACCAATACTATAAACTAATAGTTATATAGTATAACGATATAGTAATAGACAATTTTTTCTAAAAAAAAATTTTCTCGCAAGTCTTTTCTTGTGAACGAATCCAATAAATAAGAAATAGTTGTATAAGTCGTAGTAGAAAATATATATCTTTATTAAAATTTTTGGAAATGAATCCCTTTTTATGTTATTTTGTACTGTACAAACCCTTTGTTTGTGTAATCATTTTCCCATAAGGGGGAATGAGAAGAATTTTAGAATGGATTGATACCTATGCCTAGATCGAGGATAAATGGAAATTTTATTGATAAGACCTTTTCAATTGTGGCCAATATCTTATTACGAATAATTCCGACAACTTCAGGAGAAAAAGAGGCATTTACTTATTACAGAGATGGTGTGATTTGATTTTCTTTAGTATTTCATTTCCTTTTGCTGTTCCTAGTTTTAGGAGAACGGCACACGATTCGGGATAGAAAGAACAAAAATTCTTACTTCCATATTATAGAAATAAAATAAACCTACGCTTGTTGAAGGTGAAGTTTCGAAATAGAACAATCCCTTCTGTCGTGTATCCCCGATTGATGCAACCTCAGATACTATGTTTCAGTTATCGATTTTAGTATTGAGCGAAAGGCGTAACCTTTGTGTTTTGTATTACAGGTCAATCCTACTTCCTAGTAATATAGTACCAATAGGCGGCATAGGGGAAGAAACACTACACTTAGCAATCAACAACACGAAAGCTTTGTTAAAAATTACTTACCTACTCCCTTTCTTTTCGTATCTTATCTGGATTGGGACTAACAAGAATGGTTGGGACAACAAACATCCATCTCGTTCGTACTTTGGATACCCATATAACCATCGAAGACTGTTGAAGTGACTATTTCCTGGAAATTAGGAGGCGTTGAGGACAAAGGAATTGTTGGAGTTATCCTTTCTATTTAGTACGACGACACGCGATTCTAGTAAAAGCTCTTGCGCAAGAAGGTTGGCTAGAGATTTTTGTAAAAACACTAGCCCCGCTGAGTTCATAATGAGAATGTTTTAACCCTTTTTGATTATTCCATGTATTTTTTATTTTCATTATGTATATTAAGGGAGGAGCCGTATGAGGTGAAAATTTCACGTACGGTTCTGGAACGGAGATTCTTTGATTTGAATCGAATAACGACCGTAACGGATGTCAGCTCAATCCGAAGGAAATTATGCGGAAGCTTTACAGAATTATTACGAAGCTATGCGACTAGAAATCGATCCCTACGATCGAAGTTATATACTCTATAATATAGGCCTTATTCACACAAGTAATGGAGAACATACGAAAGCTTTAGAATATTATTTTAGGGCACTTGAACGAAACCCATTCTTACCACAAGCTTTTAATAATATGGCAGTGATCTGTCATTACGTGCGGCTATCTCCACTATAGAAAGAAAAGGGAAGACAAAAACAAAATCTGCTAGTAAATACGAAAACAAGGCTCGCTACAAATGCATCGTCGAAAACGATGATTTCTTTGAGCTGTAGCAAAGAAAGAAACTTCATATTATCATATTAATAGAAGTCAAAACATGCCTAGATACTTTTTTCTATGTCTATGGATAAAAAAGGATCTAATTAATAGAGAGGAAGCACCGTAAAGATCAATTAATGAGGTTTTTTGCCAATACATTAACAAAAGAACTGCTTACTTATGTCTACATATAAAATAGAGAAAAGTTAGGAATTAACTTCTGTAATAGAGTCGATCCACTAAGACTAAGGTATTAAGCGGCGGTGTAGGATCAAATCCCAAAGACAGTAAGTCTTTTCTTTATTACTTATGTTTATGAAGTAAAGCCTTTTTCAAAGATTCTATAGAACTTTCAATATGAAACCGAGATAGTTACCTTGCGGAAAATACGACGGCTAGAAGTAAATACCTATGCTTTTTTCTGCAGGTAGGAGAAAAGATAAAACTGAAACTGATTGTTAATTAAATCAAAAGGAAAGTTTGAAACTCATGTGATTAACCTCTTTTGGTTCCCCTGAACAGTGGTATATAGATCTATAATAAATCTCATTCAGTTTACCGACACCAAAAGAATTCACTGCGGAGCCGTATGAGGTAGGAAACTCTCAAGTACGGTTCTAAGGGAAGGAATCGACCCACATATTCCTATTCCGACCGGGGAGAACAGGCCATTCAACAGGGGGATTCTGAAATTGCGGAGGCTTGGTTCGATCAAGCCGCTGAGTATTGGAAACAGGCTATAACACTTACTCCTGGAAATTATATTGAAGCGCATAATTGGTTGAAGATCACGGGGCGTTTCGAATAAAAGAAGAAAATTTATTTTTATTAGTTTAAAATTTTTTCTCCTTTGTTTGAATTCATCTTGGTCCATTAGTCAAATAACATTCTTCGAGGAAGAACCAATCAAAGAATTTCATTATATTCCTTTTCGGATCGTTCTAGTTTGTTTGGTATTTCGTAGGGATAAAGAATACATATATAGAGTACAGAATCGATTTATTTC